TAATCGATCACCTTGCTATCGAACATTTATTTTGGATTCACAATTTTTTGAAAAAGAAATTCGACATATTTTTTATTTTTATTTATTATTATGAGAATCAATCCTACTACTTCTGGTCCTGGAGTTTCCGCGTTTGAAAAAAAGACCCTGGGGCGGATCGCTCAAATCATTGGCCCGGTGCTAGATGTAGCCTTTCCACCGGGCAAGATGCCAAATATTTACAACGCTTTGGTAGTTAAGGGGCGAGATGCTGTTGGACAACAAATTAATGTGACTTGTGAAGTCCAGCAATTATTAGGAAATAATCGAGTTCGAGCTGTAGCTATGAGTGCTACAGATGGTTTAATGAGAGGGATGGAAGTGATTGACACGGGAGCTCCTCTAAGTGTTCCAGTCGGCGGGGCGACTCTAGGACGAATTTTTAACGTGCTTGGAGAACCTGTTGATGATTTAGGTCCTGTAGATACTCGCACAACATCCCCTATTCATAGATCTGCCCCTGCCTTTATACAATTAGATACAAAATTATCCATTTTTGAAACAGGAATTAAAGTAGTAGATCTTTTAGCCCCTTATCGGCGTGGGGGAAAAATAGGACTTTTCGGGGGAGCTGGGGTGGGGAAAACAGTACTAATTATGGAATTAATTAACAACATTGCGAAAGCTCATGGAGGTGTATCCGTATTTGGCGGAGTAGGGGAACGTACTCGTGAAGGAAATGATCTTTACATGGAAATGAAAGAATCTGGAGTAATTAATGAAGAAAATATTGCAGAATCGAAGGTAGCTCTAGTCTATGGTCAGATGAATGAACCACCGGGAGCTCGTATGAGAGTTGGTTTGACTGCCCTAACTATGGCGGAATATTTCCGGGATGTTAATGAACAAGACGTACTTCTATTTATTGATAATATCTTCCGTTTCGTCCAAGCAGGATCAGAGGTATCTGCTTTATTGGGTAGAATGCCTTCCGCTGTGGGTTATCAACCCACTCTTAGTACCGAAATGGGTTCTTTACAAGAAAGAATTACTTCTACCAAAGAAGGATCCATAACTTCCATTCAAGCTGTTTATGTACCTGCGGACGATTTGACTGACCCCGCTCCTGCCACGACATTTGCGCATTTAGATGCTACTACTGTACTATCAAGAGGATTAGCCGCTAAAGGTATCTATCCAGCAGTAGATCCTTTAGATTCAACATCAACTATGCTCCAACCTCAGATTGTTGGTGAAGAACATTATGAAACTGCGCAAAGAGTTAAACAAACTTTACAACGTTACAAAGAACTTCAGGACATTATAGCTATCCTTGGGTTGGACGAATTATCCGAAGAGGATCGCTTAACTGTAGCAAGAGCACGAAAAATCGAGCGCTTCTTATCTCAACCCTTTTTCGTAGCAGAAGTATTTACGGGTTCCCCGGGGAAATACGTCGGTCTAGCAGAAACAATTAGAGGGTTTAAATTGATCCTTTCCGGAGAATTAGATGGTCTCCCTGAACAGGCCTTTTATTTGGTAGGGAACATTGATGAAGCTACAGCGAAGGCTACGACTTTAGAAACGGAGAACAACTTGAAGAAATGACCTTAAATCTTTGTGTACTGACTCCCAATCGAATTGTTTGGGATTCAGAAGTGAAAGAAATCATTTTATCTACCAATAGTGGACAAATTGGCGTATTACCAAATCACGCGCCTATTGCTACGGCTGTCGATATTGGTATTTTGAGAATACGTCTTAACGAACAATGGTTAACGATGGCTCTGATGGGCGGTTTTGCTAGAATAGGCAATAATGAGATTACTATTTTAGTAAATGATGCGGAGAAGGGTAGTGACATTGATCCACAAGAAGCTCAGCAAACTCTTGAAATAGCAGAAGCTAGCTTAAGGAAAGCTGAAGGAAAGAGACAAATAATTGAGGCAAATCTAGCTCTTAGACGAGCTAGAGCCCGAGTAGAGGCTATCACTGTGATTTCGTAACTAGTTAGTGCCTTCCGAATAATCAATAATCATCAAAGGAACTTCTGTATAAACAGAAGTTCTGTTTATACACCCTATTTTTTATTTTTCTAATTTTATAAATAGAATCATAAGTGAAATCGGATTCGAAATACAAGGAAAAATTTTTGAATTCAAAAAACAAAAAAATGGAATATATAAAGAATGGAAAAAATAAAAAATTAATAAAACAAGATGGATAGAAAAACTTATTAGATACCATTGATTTTGATATCTAATAAGGTCTACCTACTATTGGATTTGAACCAATGACTCCCGCCGTATGAAAGCAATACTCTAACCACTGAGTTAAGTAGGTCTTTTATAATCACAAAGAGAAAGAAATGGAACTCGTCGCATCGACGGATTATAAATGGAATATCATTTATAAGCAATACCGATCAAACATATCGCACAAATAAGATGTTGCATCATGGAATATTTATCTTGACAAGAGATTGTCGACATGATAAAATATGTATCACAAGCACAAGGGC